TCCAGACTTTTTTGAAATGATGGAGAGATCCACCAGGGTAAAAATACTATAGATACAAGATATAGAAAGGGAATAAATGCTCTCTTTTTTTCCATTTTTTTTTCATCTATAAATTGTTAACGAACCCGTCACGCTCATCGACTCTATGCGACCTAATATTTCTATGAAACATGAGTTCTATTACTCTATTACAAAGTATCGAATCTATGAATCTATTCTCCGTTTTTTTTTGTTATAATTTGGTAATTAGCCCTTGAATCTTTAAAAAACACAAAATATAGAATAAGAATAAAGAATCCACTCTGAATTCGAATGAATAAATAAAAAAATCGTGTTTCCAGATATTGCAATTGGTTCAATTCGAAGCAATTCCTTCCTTTTAAGGAATACGTGGGACAGCCACTTCAATTTCTGAATATTATTTTTATTTCAAGACTAGAGAACTTACTTGACTACCAAAATATCAATCAAATCTTTGGAAAAATTTCACGAGTTACCCATAGCACAAAATTAAGAATTGAGGGTCTGAATGTGATGATCAAAAATGGGTGGCAAAACAAAACAAAATTCGAATAAGAAAATTCTCGTTATAATTATAAGAAAGCCAATTCTTTGATCATTAAAGAGAACAAAAGAAAGAATAAAAATAAAACGAAAGATTGCTAAATAATAATACAAAAAAATACATGATTTTTTTGTATTGTATCTAACCTATCAATTCTAACTACTGGGCCTAAAGAAAGTTATTTTTTTTGATTTGATATATGGAATGAATCCATTATTATTTCGATTTTTGACTTTTTTTTATTACTGTTACTGAATTGAGAATTGAGTTGAGTCGATTTCCATACGAATAAAAGACCCCTTTTTGTAGACAAAAAAAAATTTCCCCTTTTGGTTTTTATGTATACCTGTATACGTCTGTTTTGACCCGAATGGGTGTTCTGATAAAATTTCCGTTAGGGTACGCCGTATAAAAAAAGGATTGTAGAGTTTTTATTTTATTCCGAGCTGAGAAAGAAAGCATTCGTTTCAAAATACTTCATTCAATTGGTACACGCAGGAAATAGGCTAATTCAGCAGCTTTTTGTTCAAATTCTCGTGGAGTCAAATTCTCATCAGTACGAGTCAAGGGAATGGCCCCCTGGCCTCTGATTTCCAGATAAAGGACACGACGAGTATAAATACCCTCTTTCAGTTCTATTCTAATGGACTGAATATCCTTTATAAGAAATCGGAGGAAGATGCGACGATTTTTTCCAGGAAATCCCCAACGAAAAATACATACTTTTCCTTCTTTTCTATCGAATCGATCATAACCACTACCCACATTCCACGAAATTGCACACCACAAATAGGAGCTAATACAGAGGCCTGCGATCCCATAGAAAGACATCACGATCCCTTGTGGAAAAAAAAAATTTGCTGGGGGGGGAATAAAGATATCAAATTCCTACCAAGATAGCTGGAAATTCCAACCAATAAGAATCCTAAGGAACCTAAAAAAAGGATAAATGCCCAGCAGAAATTACTAATTTTTCTAGATCCCGCTATAAGTTCTATCCATATACGTTCTGATCGCCAATTCATAGTAGATCGGGTTGCATTTTATTTGAATTGAAAGAATATCCCAAATGAATTTGACTTTCCTTATTCTTTTTGTTTCCAATGTAACTCTCATCAACTAGTACCATTCTGATGTGAATCTTTACTTGAAAACTAGTTAGATCAAAAATAATAACATTTACCCCCCCCCCCCCCTAATGTCATGTTTCCACATGCACATGCATAAGGGCTCTTTCTTTTATGTTCGGAAGAAATCACGTGGTAGACCATTCTGCTAAATGGATATCTGTGTTATGATTCAAGTCTAAGTCTAGAAAAATTAGATTTGGCCCACACCACAGGGTCTAAACAATCTTGTTTTTTTGAACATGAAGAAATAAAGAAACCATTGCAATTGCCGGAAATACTAGGCCTACTAAAGGCACAAAAATAGAGGGAAAGTTGATAGTTGTCATAGAATGGGTACCTCGATTTACTATATTGTACCTGTTTTTCTATTTTTTTTGTTCTTTTATGTTATTATATTAATAAATTTATTCGAATTCCATATTTCTATCTATAGAATTAGAAGTCAGTAGAGTATATATAATAAGTGCAAGGAATGTAGAACTGAAAAAATGAGCTTTCCACATATAATATATGATAATCGACTTTTCCAAGAGGGATTTGAAATAAGGAAAAAGAATGGGGATTCCCGGACCCGGAAAATCCCCAAAGAGGCAAAAAGTTATTTATTTTTGAATTATATACATATGTCAAAATGGAAAAAGGGAACATGAAATTTGTTTTATTTGACAAATTAAGCAGAAGGAAAAAAAAAGGAAGATGTCATTCTTTCTTTTATCTTATTGATAGGGGTTTCCTAATTAGTAATCAAAAAAAGTGAATATATAAACTCACTTTTTTTGACTACTAATAGGGTGTCGCCGACTAAAAACCTCCATCCTTCCAGTTTTGACTTTGATTCCTATAAACCAAATACTTTATTTTATTGAATTTACACAAATAATTGACCTTTATTTATGTTATGCTCGACTTGATTTTCATTCACAGGAAAAAAATCGTGCAACTTAAGTAACTCACTTATAAGGGTCTTTAAAAGATTACGCGGTACGATTAGATCCAATAAACCCTTTTGGAAGAAATTTTCCGCCGTTTGTAAATCTTCGGGTACTGTCAGATTCAATGTTTGCTCAATTACTCTTTTACCCGCAAATGCAATGTCGGCGTTGGGTTCGGTAATATTGAGATCTCCCAACATACCAAAACTGGCTGTCACCCCACCAGTAGTGGGCGATGTAAGGATTGATATATAGAATAACTTGAGATTTGTTTGGTACTTATGCAAAGCAGCAGATATTTTAGCCATTTGCATTAAGCTCAAGCTTCCTTCTTGCATCCGTGCTCCTCCGGAAGCACATACTAAAATAACGGGTAGCCATTTTTTGGTAGCATATTCAATCAACCGGGTTATTTTTTCACCTACTACGGATCCCATACTACCTCCCAGAAATTGAAAATCCATAACCCCAATTGCTACAGGAATACCCTTTAGTTCACCTGTACCTGTTTGAACAGCTTCAGTTAACCCCGTCTCTTCTTGATAGGAAAAAATACGATCGTTATAGTCGTTCTCCTCGGATTCGAAGACACAACCACTACAATCTTGTGCTTCTTCGCCCATTCTGGAATTTCCTTTCCCAGACTTCGCTTCGGGATCACTGCAATCCTCCGAATCGTCCCCCGATTTGGAATTTCCTCTCTCCGACTTCGATTCGGAATCAATACCATCTGCACCATCTGCCGAATTAGTAACATCAAAAGGACTAGAATTCTGAGAATCATCACACTTAATTCTAGCGTGGGAATCTTCATTAGAATCAACAAGAATTTTTGTTTTTGAATCTTCATCCAAATCCTTATGATTTTGTGAATCTTTAACAAAAGGATTCCCGTTTTCGGCATAAGATTGGCTGGTATTTTCATTACAATTGCAAGAACATACGTAACAATATATAATCGGACCTTTGCAATTCTTGTTATCACAGTTGCAATGACATATATGACGTTTGCCAGTATTTTCATTACAATTGCAAGAACATGCACAACAATATCTAATAGGACCTTTGCAATTCTTGTTATCACAGTTGCAATGACATATATGACGTTTGCCAGTATTTTCATTACAATTGCAAGAACATGCACAACAATATCTAATAGGACCTTTGCAATGACATATATGACGTTTGCCAGTATTTTCATTACAATTGCAAGAACATACACAACAATCTCTAATAGGACCTTTGCAATTGCAATGACATATATGACGTTTGCCAGTATTTTCATTACAATTGCAAGAACATACACAACAATCTCTAATAGGACCTTCGCAATGCAAAAAATGTTCATAATTCTTCGAATACGCCTCCTTTTTCGGATGATTTAATGTTTTAATGGGACTCCCATTGGGATTGGGTATCTCCAATTCAGTGAAATCATTTTTTTTAGTGGGATTCCTATCAAATTTGATAGGATCTGTAGAGATCATGTCTTCATCCATAGGAGTCCAAGTGTTTTGATCAATCGGAAGTTCGATTCTTTCTGAACTACTTATTTTCAAATGAGATCCACAGTGTTCACAAATATTCAATTTTGCCGGAAAAAAATATTTTTTATAATTTAATCCGGAACAATTTTCGCATGGAACCCACAAATGCCCATATTTTAGAGTTCGCTCTTGATTCATTGTTCCCTCTTGATTCTGATCAGGACTTTGATTCTTTTTACTCTCATTTTTATTTTTTTTTACTTTTTTTGTTTTTTTATAGTTTTGATCTTGAAAATATTCTTCTGTTTCCAAATATTCTTCTTGATCATGAACTAAAGGTTCATCTCTATTTTTAAGTAAATAAAAACAATATTGATCTTGAAAATATTCTTCTGTTTCTAATTTATTTTTTTGATCGTGATCATCGTCATAATCGTGATAATCGTGATCATCGTCATAATCCTCATAATCGTGGTAGTCCAAATCTTGGTCCAGATCATCAAAATTACTCCCAGAATATTGAGCATCAGAAACTTGGTCAAAGCCCAAGTTAAGATGCTCATCATCCTTATGTTTGCCATAATATGGAGTATCAGAACCTGGGTCCAACCCCAAGTATGGAGTATCAGAACCTGGGTCCAAGCCCAAGTCGTGATCCTTATGATCCAAATTATTCCCATAATATTTATTATCAGAAGCCCGGTCCCGGTCAGAATCTTCATTGTCTTCATACAAATAAATTGGATAATCTCCATCGTCCGAACCAAGATCCCGATCGGAATCTTTTCTATCATCAAAAGGGCGATCCTTCTCATATCCGGGCACCAGAAGAGAATCAGAACCGCCAGAATCAGAACCGCCAGAATCAGAACCGCCAGAATCAGAACCGCCTTTTTTACCTTTTTTTCTAGTTCTCTTAACTTTATCCGGTCCATCTTTAAGTTCAGTTGTTTCTTTAAGTCCATTGTGTTTCCTCCTATTTTGTTTTTTAGGTTTTTGATCATCCTTTCTATGTATAACTTTATTTTCTTCACCCAGATCCTCATCCTTTCCATCTTTAAGTTCATTTTCTTCTTGTTGATCTTGAGAAGAGTCATCATGTATTTGTACATCTTGTGGATCCAAAAAAAAGGTTGTTGTGTTTTCGAGATATCCCATTTTGGTAAGATGCTCAAGTTTTCTAGTTGCAAATACTAAAAAACGGGAAAACAACAAACTTGTTTCACTTTTCTCATAACTACCTTCTCTGCTATAGTAAATTTCGGATTGATTGCGAGTTTCAATCAAGAAACGATCAAGGTCCTTAAGTAACCTCAGGCGTTCCGATTGAAGGTCCCGTACATCTACATCCCGGCCCAAAATCTTAAAAAGATAATCGGCCATTTGCCGAAGTATATCTTCTTCGAGTAGCGGATCCGTATGCAGAAGTGGAATAGTAGGGTTTTGAAGTATCCATCCAAGAAGTTTATAAGGATCCGTAAAAGATCTCCATTTTTCACGTCGTTCCCTCTTAGCGCGCTGTATAGTTTCCAACAAAAAGTATGTCAGGGACTGTGCATAATGGTATACGGCGTGAATATGCATAAATCGGGGGCCTTCGTATCCTTCAAGGGAGTCGAACTCCTCTATAGAGTGGCTTAATCGCCATTTGTTTTTTACCGTCTCTGTTGACCCTATAAAATTCCAATGGATACCCAACCAGTTCCTTTTCGAAAAACCTACCCCCGGATTGGGAGTAAGAAGAAAAAAAACCTTATTAGACAGCAAAAAGTTACTACGTACTAATGTAGTCATATGCACCCCCCTACCCCTTTTATTTTAGAAAAATAGACTTCTTCAGTCTAAAATAATAAAAAAATTACAACGTAACTTTGTAGCTTTATCCAATAAATCCGTGTCTAAAATTAACCATCAATTAATTAAAATATGGAATTAAAATTATTTACTTTTCTAATTTGAGTTGATGTTGGTAGATAATTCCATAAGATTATTTATCGAAAAAGGAATCCAAAAGTCAAAAGTAAACAAAGTAAACGGTGATGCATCTTTGAATTAAATGGATAGAATTCGATCTACCATCTACAAATCAAAGTCGAGTAGCTATTAAATTCTTTTGGAACGAGAGTAAACCAAGCCAACGACCACTTATCATATTTCATTATACTTCAAACCGGTGTCCCATGCAACTGGAACTTATATTGATATATCTTTATATTACATTAAAACAGTTTGAACGAGAGTAAACCAAGCCAACGACCACTTATCATATTTCATTATACTTCAAACCGGTGTCCCATGCAACTGGAACTTATATTGATATATCTTTATATTACATTAAAACAGTTTGCAATGGAATTTTTTTTTTTATTAATATTGAATTCTTTGGCAAGATGAATATTCCACGATTCCACATTATAGCTCGTTGATCTCTTTGTTTGATTAATATTGCTTATAAACACTAATTTTTACGTTTAAAATCTATCTATACTTTAGTGATGGCATGATAAACGACCTACTTAACTCAGTGGTTAGAGTATTGCTTTCATACGGCAGTAGTCATTGGTTCAAATCCAATAGTAGGTCAATTAAGTCAAACTTATTATACACTGTCGACTCCGGTATATAATAAGTTTCTCAACTCACCCTCCGATTATTAAGACTATATATAATCGACTATTTTTTCTTTTTATTTGATTCAATGAACAAAATAAAATACAAAAAAAAATAGGATATCTTCTCTATATGGATTCTTTCTATAGATAAAAAGTGTATAAACTAAACTTCTTTTGATTATTTGGACGCACCAACTAGTTACGAAATCGTATTGGTAGCCTCTACTCGTGTCTTAGCTCGTCTGAGAGCTAGATTTGCTTCAATTATTTGTCTCTTTCCTTCCGCTTTCCTCAAACTAGCTTCTGCTTTTTCAAGAGTTTGCTGGGCTTCTTGTGGATCAATGTCACTACCGCTCTCAGCCTCATTTACTAAAACAGTGATCTCATTATTGCCTATTCTAGCAAAACCGCCCATCAGAACCATTGTTAACCATTGGTCGTTAAGGCGTATTCTCAAAATCCCTATATCTACAGCTGTGGCAATAGGAGCGTGGTTTGGTAATACGCCGATTTGGCCACTATTTGTAGGTAAAATTATTTCTTTGACTTCGGAATTATAAACAATTCGCTTAGGAGTAAGTACACAAAGATTTAAGGTCATTTCTTCAATTTGCTCTCCATTTCTAAGTTCATAGCTTTCGCGGTAGCTTCATCGATGTTACCTACCAAATAAAAGGCTTGTTCAGGGAGACTATCTAATTCTCCGGAAAGGATCAATTGAAACCCTCTAATTGTTTCTGCTAGGCCAACATATTTTCCTGGGGAGCCCGTAAA